AACAAGAGTTTCCATTGAATGAATAACGGATCCGGATCCTAAAAATAATAATGCTTTCGAATAAGCATGAGTAATCAAATGAAATAAAGCACTTCGATAAGACCCCATACCTAGAGCTAACATCATATAACCCAATTGAGACATTGTGGAATAGGCTAAACCTCTCTTAATGTCTTTTTGAGCAAGGGCAAAAGTAGCCCCGAATAATATTGTTATTACTCCTACCAAAGAGATGAAATTCATTATGTGAGGGATGACTATGAAAAGAGGAATAAGCCGAGCTACAAGAAAAATGCCCGCAGCTACCATAGTAGCAGCATGTATAAGAGCCGAAATCGGAGTAGGCCCCTCCATGGCATCCGGTAACCATACATGAAGGGGAAATTGTGCAGATTTAGCAACCGCACCGGAAAATAATAGAACAGCACAGAAAGTAACAAATAACAAATTGACTTCATTATTATTATTAGAAATCAAGTTATTGAATATTTTGAATAAATCTCGAAATTCGAAACTCCCTGTTATCCAATAAAAACCTAAAATTCCTAATAATAAACCAAAATCCCCAACACGATTAGTTACAAATGCCTTTTGGCAAGCATTTGCAGCAACAGGCCGTGTGAACCAAAACCCTATTAATAGATATGAACACATTCCTACCAATTCCCAAAAAATATAAATTTGTATCAAATTAGAACTAGTAACTAATCCTAACATAGAAGTACTGAAAAAACTCATATAAGCATAAAATCTCAAATATCCTTGATCATACGACATATAATTATCACTATAAATAAGAACCATAATTCCAATAGTAGTGATTAATATTGACATAATAGAAGTAAGCGGGTCGATCAAGTAACCGAATTCTAAAGAAAAATCATTATTAATGATCCAAGACCATACATATTGATAGATAGAACTGCCATTTATTTGCTGAATAAACAGATTGATCGAAAAAATCATGACTATACTTAACAAAAAAACACTTTGAAAAGCCCACATACGGCGAAGACTTTTTGTTGCCGACGGAAAAAGAAGAAGTCCCGCTCCTATTAACATAGGAACTGGAAGTGGAAGGAAAGGTATTATCCACGAATATTGATATGTCTGTTCCATAAAAAAGTTTTTTATTCTTAATTGATTGTTTCCGATTTACCGGATCCTACCCCCTTTCAATTTCAAAACAAAAGGGGTCAATAAAAAAATCAAGAGATGTACTAACTTAAAGATATTTTTCGAATTTTATATATTATCTGGGTCTTTCCAAATTAAATATTAAAATAAAGAAGTTACAATTGGGCAAATGATATGACCTACTTGCTCATAAAAAGCGAATTTAGTTATTAACTAAGATTTTTCTTAAAATAACGAAAATACAAAATTTAATTATTATTAAATCACTTTATATTCATAAATTAATGATAAAAAATTAAACTAAAAAGAAATCTGATATGAATCGATATGAATCATAGGATTAACTAAGGTACAATTTTTGTACAAATCTCGCTTTTTAGTCAGTTTGTTCCAAATCATTAACTAGTTTCAGTATGAAACTGATTGATTAGTTTCCGTTTCAATAAAAAAACATTTATAGGAAACGCTATAATATCTAACATTTTATATTTTCTATAAGATTTATTTTTATATTTATCAAAAAAGGGGGTAAAATAAAATCAAATTTAATAAAAAAATAACGAAGATTTTTTTTAACAAAACGTGTATCTTTTAACGGATTCATTACTTTAATACTTTAATTACTAGTTTGATTCGAATTTTAAAATGGAATTTCGAAGTATTCTTTACTCAAGTTTGACCAATTAATAGAAAAAATTAAAGTTTTCATTAGGCAATGGGTTCTTAAAGGGTTCTTAAATCCTTCGGTCTATTTTATGTAGAAAACAAAATTTAATTATATTTTTATAGTAAGATTTTGTACGATTTTCGCATATTTTTTATCTATATATATATATATATTTTTTTTTGTTTTCTCTAGATAATATATATTATATTATATTATCTAATTATTCTCTAGAAAATAACTAGATAATGAATATATTCGTTTTGACCAATAGATGTCTTTCACATCCAACTATAACAACGAGTAACCTCTTAATTTTTAAATGGCAGTTCCAAAAAAACGTACTTCTCTATCAAAAAAGCGTATTCGTAAAAATATTTGGAAAGGGAAGGGATATTGGGCAGCCTTAAAAGCGTTGTCATTAGGTAAATCTCTTTCTACCGGAAACTCAAAAAGTTTTTTTGTGCGACAAAAAAAGTCATAAAATAAAACATTGGAATAATCCGAATATAAAAACAGGCCCATTTCATTCTTAATAGGAAATCAACAAACCTATTGTTTGTGGCTAATCAATATGAACTAGAACTCGCTTCGCTATTAGGATATGTATAATAATTCTTCGGTTTAGGGGTTAGTAAATTATAAAAAGCTTTTGAAAAAAGAATAAAGACAAGATACAAAACTTGAGCCTTTGTTAGTATAGTTAGTATATTTTCTTGTTCTGTAGATGGGGGAGTCTTTTTTCCCCATCAACCTGTTTGTCACAATTACAATAATCGACGTTTTTCTATATATAAATAATAAATAAATATATATATTGAAGAAGGGTAAAAAAGAGATCTTTAGTTAAAATTAATACATCGTTGAAATTAATTTATTCATTTATTTTAAAAATTTTTTGTGTAACTTTCTGACTTCTTATTTATCTGAATTTCTCTGAATTAATCTATTAGAATATATAAATTTACCATTTATATGTCTCTTTCAACCCAACCGACAAAAGCCTGGAATTTTTTGTCCGAATTAATGTGCAAGTTTTGAGTAATAAATAATAAAAACGGGTCTTATTTTTTGTTCATTGGTAAAATACATTTTTTAACTTTTAGGAAATAATATAAATGATAAATCTTTTATGAAAAAAAATAAAGAAATTTTTTATAGTTCTATCAATAACTAGAGGGTTTAAGTTTATAGTTTCAATAGTTCGATTCTATTGAATTATAGAAGAGCATAAACTACACCAAAGCACTAAGGTAAATAAAACCCATACCCCGTAATAATGAATAATGAACCTTCAAATTTGTATTTGAACAAAGTTTTATTCATCCATTTTCATTTTGACTAAAAAGATTTCATTTAGTTGACTCCTTAAATCTCGACGATTTACTATGAATAGGCTATTATGAATTCGAACAAGCCGCTATGGTGAAATCGGTAGACACGCTGCTCTTAGGAAGCAGTGCGAGAGCATCTCGGTTCGAGTCCGAGTGGCGGCAGACGAAAATAGATACAATATATTATAAATTCTAGAATGAATTCAACTCCTGATTTATATTTCAGGATTCCTCCTTTTTAAAATTTTTATGATATTTTCAACTTTAGAGCATATATTAACTCATATTTCCTTTTCGATCGTTTCCGTTGTAATTACAATTCATTTGATAACTTTATTAATCGATGAAATCATAAAACTAAATGATTCGTCAGAAAAGGGAATGATAGCTACTTTTTTATGTATAACCATATTATTAGTCACTCGTTGGATTTATTCAGGGCATTTCCCACTAAGTGATTTATATGAATCATTAATCTTTCTTTCTTGGAGTTTTTCAGTTATTCAGATAGTTCCATATTTCAAAAAAAAAAAAAGCCATTTAAGCACAATAACTGTGTCAAGTGTTATTTTTACCCAAGGCTTTGCTACTTCGGGTCTTTTAACTGAAATACATCAATCCGCAATATTAGTACCCGCTCTCCAATCCGAGTGGTTAATAATGCACGTAAGTATGATGATATTGGGCTATGCAGCTCTTTTATGTGGATCATTATTATCAGTAGCACTTCTGGTCCTTACATTTCGAAAAAACATAAATTTTTTTTGTAAGAGGAGTACTTTTTTATTAAAACTAAACGAGGAACTTTCCTTTGGTGAAATACAATACATAAATGAAAGAAACAATTTTTTAGGAAATGCTTCTTTTTTTTCTGCTAACAATTATTACAGGTCCCAATTGATTCACCAGTTGGATTATTGGAGTTATCGTGTGATTAGTCTAGGTTTTCTCTTTTTAACTATAGGTATTCTTTCAGGAGCAGTATGGGCTAATGAAGCATGGGGGTCCTATTGGAATTGGGACCCAAAGGAAACTTGGGCATTTATTACTTGGATCGTATTTGCGGTTTATTTACATACTAGAACCAATATAAATTTACAGGTTGAAATTTCCGCAATTGTGGCGTCTATGGGCTTTCTTATAATTTGGATATGCTATTTTGGGGTCAATCTATTAGGAATAGGGCTACATAGTTATGGTTCATTTACGTTAACATCTAATTGAATTCAAGAAAGGTTCTTGCGAATTTTAAAATATAAATAGAAATAGAATATGTTGTTTGTATATAAAAAAACTTTATATGAACCAGTTAGAACCATGTGAATCCAGTAGTGCGGGGATTCGCATGGTTCTCACAAAGATCAAACATATTGGGTGAATTTTATTTTTAACTTAAGAGAGGAAAAAGACTTCTTTTTTTAATTATAAAAATCCTATGATTTTTTTATGAAAACTATCTATAAACAAAATTAGATAAAAGAACCTCAACCTTGTCAACTGATAGGGAAAGAACAAAATCAGGGTACATACCAATACCTATTACAGGTATAAAGATAGCGATCGAAACAAATAACTCTCGCGGTCCAGAATCAAAAACATAAGAGTTTGGAGCATTAAATAGCTTGTATCCATAGAACATCTGGCGTAACATAGATAATGAATAAATAGGAGTTAATATCATCCCAATTGCCATTACAAAAGTAATTCCTAATTTTGATATTAAAAGATATTTTTGGCTGGTAATGATTCCAAAAAAAACTATAAATTCTGCAACAAAACCACTCATACCCGGTAATGCAAGAGAAGCCATTGAAAAGCTACTGAACATCGTGAATATTTTTGGCATTGGGATAGCTATTCCGCCC